GAGGTAAGGAATAACCAGTTACGCCAAAAGATGCAGTCAATACAGCCAGAACCACACCCGTAACCCAAGTCAACTCGCGAGGTTTCTTAAACCCACCTGTAAGATAAACGCGAAATACGTGCAGGATCATCATTAGGACCATCATACTTGCTGACCATCGATGAACTGATCGGATTAACCAACCAAAGTTGGCTTCAGTCATTATGTATTGAACAGAGGCAAAAGCCTCTGTAACGGTCGGACGATAGTAAAAAGTCATAGCAAAACCCGTAGCTACTTGTACTAAAAAACAAGTAAGTGTGATCCCTCCTAGACAATGAAATATGTTGACATGAGGAGGAACATATTTACTAGTTATATCATCTGCAATCGCCTGAATCTCGAGACGCTCCTCGAACCAATCATATACTTTATTGAGATAGGTAAACCAAGGATACTCCCCCTCTGAGAATCGTATATGAGAATTTCATCTCGTACGGCTCAAGCGGAAACACCCAAATACTGATTCCAACAGATATGTAATAGAAAGTTTGGTTTGAAACTTTTTAGCCACTCGATTCAATCTTCCCCGAAGATACGAACGAACCAAAAGCCGGAATCTCTTCTTTGTGATGATAATGCCACAATATCAAGTTGGCGCATTCATCTTTATGTCGATCGTTACAGGCCTCTTGAATGTTCTCTTACCCTATTTCTTGTTTTTGTTTGTGCGTAATGCAGATTAACTATTGAATGGATAGGAATTCTCTTGTTGAGACCCTATAAATTGGTTGAAACCTCAGATTCATACTAGAACCACGATGATTCAACAAAGCTCCAAGCAAAACCAAAGGTTCTCTGAGTAAAAACCGTTTGATCATCACTTATTTAATGAAAAGGTGTAATGACTAAAAATCCAGAGAAAGATTTGTTCTTCGGTCAAAATAAGCATGATTCTGAAGGAAGAAAAATTGTTCGATTTATGAAATACCTCTTTGAAAATTTTTTGGAGTCCGGTCGCGAGGTCTGAATAGTAGGTATGAATCATAGTTCAAATATTTCTTAATCTATTCTATTCCATAGAGTCCGTGCTCCAGATACTCGAATGAATATCCGACGAGGTAGAACCATCTCTATCGAGATGACAGGCCCGCTCTCTGTACTATCAATAGGATCACTTATCACAAGTCACACACTCATATTCCGGAAATACCGAAACAAAATAATTCCACGGTCGAACTACCAGAAAAACCTAGAAAGGCGAATCCTAAGTGATTCTTTTTTTATTGAAAAGCGCCGGACTTCCTGGTTCTTCTGGACCTAACTCACTGAAATTCCATCCAGTAAAACGGAAGAATTATAAATCTCCAAAATAATAGATAGGAATATCGCAAATAGAGCCATTGCAACACCCATAAAGGGGGTAGTTCCCCATCCAGGAGCTACTTTACCATATTCTGAATTCAATGGTTTTAATAAATCCCCTATAATCGTTCGTCTTGGCCCAGATCCGCTGGAACTCCCCTCAATGGTTTGTGTAGCCATAAATCCTATTGCATTGGTTGTGAGATCTGTTGACTTTGTATACCATTCCATTGTAAATAAACGATCTTATCGTAGATCCATCGTGGTCTTGAAATTACCTAATAATGGAAACAGCAACTCTAGTCGCCATCTCCATATCTGGTTCACTTGTAAGCTTTACTGGGTACGCCTTATATACCGCTTTTGGGCAACCCTCTCAACAACTAAGAGATCCATTCGAGGAACACGGGGACTAGTTGAAATAATGAACCTCCCAATGCGGGAGGTTCATTGTTTCAATTGAGATAATGAAAAATCATTTCATCTTTTTATTCGGAACCTTAGGCGGTTCGCGAAAAAAGATGGCGAAAAAAATTATCCCTAGAGTCGAGACTAAGAGGAATGTATAAACCAATGCTTCCATAGATTCGATCGTGGTTTAGTTTACAATTATAGCTTCCACACCTGTTCATTTGGGATCATTTCCCAGAAAAAAAAAGGGGGGCAAGAGTCAAAGAAAAGGCGTTGATTCAAATCAATACTTTTCCGGTACCCTAATCCCATTCAAAAAGAAAATAAAATAGAGGCGAAACATACCAGAGCAATGTTGTATCAGACTACTTGTCTCCTTGTAGTTGGATCTCCAATTTTTTGGAATGCTCCAAATTCCACTTGAGCATCCAAATCTGGGTCAATACCGGCAAAAACATCTCTGAACAAGGTTCTAGCGCCGTGCCAAATGTGTCCGAAAAAGAAGAGCAAAGCAAACGAGGCATGTCCAAAAGTGAACCAACCCCTCGGACTGCTACGAAAAACACCATCGGATTTCAAAGTAGCACGATCTAATTCAAAAATTTCACCCAATTGGGCACGTCTAGCATATTTTTTCACAGTAGCCGGATCGCCATAACTGACTCCATTGAGTTCGCCACCATAGAACTCAACAGTTACACCTACTTGTTCGACACTATACTTCGATTCCGCCCTTCTAAAAGGAACATCGGCTCTCACAATTCCGTCTCCATCTACCAAAACCACTGGAAATGTTTCAAAAAAAGTGGGCATACGGCGTACAAAAAGCTCATGCCCATCTTTATCTCGAAAGATGGGGTGTCCTAACCATCCAACAGCTATTCCATCTCCGTTGTCCATTGAGCCCGCTCTGAATAATCCTCCCTTCGCCGGATTATTACCGATGTAATCATAAAAAGCGAGTTTATCGGGAATTTTAGACCAAGCTTCTGATAAGCTCAGATTTTCGACTAGCCCGGTACCAACTCTTCGATATATTTCTTGCTGGAAGTATCCCTGATCCCACTGATAACGAGTGGGACCAAATAATTCGATCGGAGTCGTTGCTGAACCGTACCACATAGTTCCAGCAACAACGAAAGCTGCAAAAAACACAGCAGCTATACTACTGGAAAGTACAGTTTCAATATTGCCCATACGTAATCCTTTGTATAGACGTTGGGGTGGGCGGACACTAAGATGGAATAGACCTGCTAATATACCCAAAGTCCCCGCTGCAATATGATGAGAAGCTATTCCTCCCGGAACAAAAGGATCAAAACCCTCCGCGCCCCACGCTGGATTTACAGATTGCACTTTTCCGGTTAGTCCATAAGGATCAGACACCCATATTCCAGGACCATACAAGCCTGTTACATGAAATGCGCCAAACCCAAAGCAAGCCACCCCTGAGAGAAATAAATGAATTCCAAAGATCTTGGGCAAATCCAAAGAGGGTTTTCCCGTACGTTCATCACAGAATATTTCTAGGTCCCAATACACCCAATGCCAGATAGCTGCCAAGAAGCACAGGCCAGAAAACACAATATGTGCCCCGGCCACACCCTCGTAACTCCAAATACCCGGATTCGTTATAGTTCCTCCTGTGATACTCCATCCACCCCATGAATTGGTTATTCCTAAACGAGTCATGAAGGGTATAACGAACATACCTTGTCTCCACATTGGATCAAGAACGGGATCAGAGGGATCAAAAACTGCTAATTCGTATAGAGCCATCGAACCGGCCCAACCAGAAACTAGAGCTGTATGCATTATATGGACAGAAAGCAACCGACCAGGATCATTCAATACGACGGTATGAACACGATACCAAGGCAAACCCATGGAACTACCCCTTCATCAAAGAAAAATAGACACTATGTAACTTTATCGCATTGGAAAAGACTATGCTATGGCCCTCACCTTTTCAGTGGATTATCTCGGAGCAAGGGTTAATATTTATTCCCTTCCGTTGGTAATAGTAATAATGGAATGATTCCGTTCGTAGGAACAAAACAAAGAGAAGCAGATCTATTCTATACCCGATAAGTACCAATACGCAATGGGGGAATTGGCCCATTTTTTGTGAGCGAATGCTTCGTCATAATTTTCATTTATTCATTCGAATGCTTCGTCATAATTTTCATTTATTCATTGCGCCTTCCTCCATGAATCTTCCAATCTATGGATCAAATCCAATAAACGGCAATATCATCAAGACAATAAAACCATTGTTACGTCTCCGCATCAAAGTGAAGTATAGTACTTATTTTTCTTGAATTTAATGCCCATTGGTGTTCCAAAAGTACCTTTTCGGAGTCCTGGAGAGGCAGATGCAGTTTGGATTGACGTATAGTGCGACTTGTCAGACATATTGGGTCATATGGAATTTCCCCGTTCTCTCCCCCCATCGAGATATCCTCTCTTTCGTCCAAGAAAGATTGATTGAACTATCAATAATTCGGAGCGTGAAGTGCAATTAGATCAATAAATTCCATTTTGGGGATAAATATAAATATTATCAATTAGAATAATCTATGGTTGGCTTGGACCAAGAAACTGAAGTATCCAGGCTCCGTTCAGAAAATACCAAATTGGTAATATATGTATGATTACCACTTGTATCATAAACGATTCCTATTTATACCATATGAGTGATCTCAAACTGCCAATCAATGAAGTAATACGATAAATACATCGAAGATTGGGCGGAAGGCATGAAAGGGATTGCAAAAAAAAAGTCGTAAAGAAGCGGTTACTGGGATCATTTGTCCTATATGTGCAAATAGAATTCGGGCGGATCTTTATCCGGAGTAGAGCATAAACCTAAAAGAATTGAAGAGGCCTATTCAGGAACAAGAAAATGACATCGTGGTTTGGATCTCGATGAAACAATATATCAATGAGAGGGTAGTTCAATAAGTTCAGTGAATTCTTTTTTTTATAGGGGGGGCGAACAAAAACTCATGTTTCTTGGAAAATGGAAGAAAAAACAAAACCCTTCCTCAGGAAAAAACCTGCTACGAAAAAAGAAAAGGGCTGGAATCAACACATTGATTCTTTTGTTTTTCGCAATTTATTGAACCGTATGCATCGAAAGGTGCGTATACGGTTCCTAAGGAATACAATTTTGTCCTAATCAACCGACTTCATCGAGAAAGATTACTTTTTTTAGGCCAAGAGCTTGATAGCGAGATCTCGAACCAGATTGTTAGTCTCATGGTATATCTCAGTATAGAAGATGCTACCAAGGATCTCTATCTGTTTATAAACTCCCCCGGTGGATGGGTAATATCAGGACTAGCTGTTTATGATACTATGCAATTTGTGCCACCAGACATACATACAATATGCATGGGATTAGCCGCCTCAATGGGATCTCTCATCCTGGTTGGAGGAGAATTTACCAAACGTCTAGCATTCCCTCACGCTTGGCGCCAATGATTTTTGATTTGAGAGAAAAAAGAAGACTATGCCTTCGCCATATGGAATATTAAGTAATAATAGCATGGCACTTCTAGTTCGATATAAGCAAACCCTTCTTGCTTTTTCATAAATGAAATTATGTATCGAGATAGTAGTATGAAACAATGGTTATTTCCGGTTTGCTCTTATGTATCGGGGGTCCATTTCAGCGTCACAAACCCCCTTTTTTTTTTGCTTATTTGATCTTTCTAATATTTATTCCATTTCAGCGTCACAAACCCCCTTTTTTTTTTGCTTATTTGATCGGATCAGAAAGAAACTTTGGGATTGCTGAATTACAGAAGAGATAAATATAGAAAGCAACGGAACCATCATAGTATTTTTGACTCCTCCGAGGGGAAGGGTGGTAAATGGATCATCCAACGCTCTGGGTCTGATAGATTCTAGTTTTCTCTTTCTTCGATGGAAGGGGAAGGGGAAATTCCATTGCAGAGCCGTATGCAATGCGCAAAAGATGCCTGTACGGTTGTTCAATTCTATCTTTTTTTCTTCTCTCTTTTTTTTTTTTTTCTTTATCCCTTCCCTTTCGCCCGATCATACGAGATAGAGGAACCGTTCATTATGTTATATCATCAGGGTTATGATCCACCAACCTGCTACTTCTTTTTATCAGGCGCAAACTGGAGACGTTCTCTTGGAAGCGGAGGAGCTACTGAAACTCCGCGAAACCCTCGCAAGGGTTTATGCACAAAGAACCGGCAACCCCTTATGGGTTGTATCCGAAGACATGGAAAGGGATGTTTTTATGTCAGCAACAGAAGCCCAAGCTCATGGCGTTGTGGATCTTGTAGCGATCAAAAATACCACCGGAGATTTCGCGTAAATCAGTGATTCCATTTCGAACCATAATTCGAATCAACCGTGATTCGAGATTTTATCTTCTTCCGCGGGGCAAAGTCAAATATTAAACGGAAGTCATTTAGAATCATCCGGTTAAGATCGATCTAAACCAGACGATTCTGTATACGATTCAGAATGCCAACTATTAAACAACTTATTAGAAACACAAGACAGCCAATCAGAAATGTCACGAAATCCCCCGCTCTTCGAGGATGTCCTCAGCGTAGAGGAACTTGTACTAGGGTGTATGTGCGACTCGTTCTGTTCAGATCATGGACTGGACTGGACAAAATACAAAAATTTTCCAGTATCAATGACCAGTACCAAAGAATAGGATAGAATGGAAGAACTCCACTCACTATCTAACAAAAAAAGATCTATCATATACCTCTATTGTGTATGGAATTTATGGTTTCCATTGGTGCAAATCCAATCGCCTCGATTTGAGATGAGAAGCAATTCCTCATTGGTAGCAAATGGTTATCCATTAAGCGGGGGGAAATAGTATTCAAAAAGCAGAAATATTATGCTCCTACTCTTGCAAGAACGGACTAACAAGGTCAGCTACCTAGCCAACCTTCCTAATTAAATGCCGTTACTATATGGATAGATCTCATTGTGAAAAGACCTATTATCTGAATAATTGATGGGTAGAGCAAAACAGTGTGAACTGTACAAGTTCACAATAACATTATTGATTAAATCAATAAGGGAAGGGGCTCCGGTGTATAGAAAGGGCCTCACCGTTTAAGAAGTAACCATAGAAACGATGGAACCCACTATTTATTTTATACCTAGTATCTAGTACCGGTACAATTATTTTATACCTATAGTATCTAGTACCGGTACAATTTCTTATTTCGAGATGAAATGCCCGGAAGAAATAGCAAATCGTGGTTGGGAAGGTCATAGTAGCAAAAGCCATTGGAATTTGTATTTTATACATCGGAAAAATCTGTTTTGTTATTAATAGACTAGGAGAGGGGAAAAGAATGACTCAAAGAAAAGAAATCAATTAGTTATTCATCAAAGTGAAATTATATTACATATTTAATGACCAGAGTGAGACGCGGATATATAGCTCGGAGACGTCGAACAAAAATTTTTTTATTTGCATCAACCTTTCGGGGGGCTCATTCGAGACTTACTCGAACTACTACTCAACAGAAAATGAGAGCTTTGGTTTCCGCTCATCGGGATAGAGGCAGGCAAAAGAGAGATTTTCGTCGTTTGTGGATCACTCGGATAAATGCAGTAACTCGTGAGAATGGGGGATCCTATAGTCGATTAATACATGATCTGTACAAGGGGCAGTTGCTTCTTAATCGTAAAATACCTGCACAACTAGCTATAGCAAATAGGAATTGTCTTTACATGATTTCCAATGAGATCAGATCGGCAACTAAGGAGATTGGCAGGAATTCGTCGGAATGATTTAAACGGAGTTCCCCGGAGAATGACCTCCGGGAAGGTAGAGTCGAAATTTATATGATAAGTAGTAGGAATGAACGAACGCGTTTCAATAAAGAAAGATTTCTTCCCCTATTCTTGTTTTTTTTTTTTTTCTTACGACGCGACAATCAAATCTGAATCTCCGGCTTTTTCGAACAGAGCATCAATCTCAGTTCCGATTTTCATTCTGATTCAATTGAGGAGTAGGCCTATTTTTTTCTGGCTCTAGTACCTGTAGTTCTAGGGGTCGACTCGGTTCTCTCAAACTGTTTCTCATTATTAAGAAAAGGTAACGAAGATAAAATACGAGCTTGTTTTATAGCAATAGTAATCAATCGTTGTTGTTTCAAGGTCAATCTATTGACTCGTCTAGATAATATTTTTCCTTGTTCACTAATAAATCGACTAATTAAACTCATGTTTCTATAATCAATTCGATCCCCCGATCCAATTGGGGGCAAACGCCTACGAAAAGATCGCTTGGATTTATGAAAAGCTCGCTTAGATTTATCCATGGTTTATTCCTTCTCTCTAAAATCCTATTTTATTTCTCCATTCATTCGGATCCGCCAAAAATAGGATTTGATTTGTTCATATATATGTAATTCCTTCCCGTTGCTTCCGTTGCTTGGAATGGTGTCCTATTCAATCTATTTTTTTATCTCCCCATGAATTGTATGCTTGTAACAATAGGGACAGAATTTTCTCAATTCCAATCTGCCGGGCGTATTGTGTCGATTCTTTTCAGTAATATATCTGGAAACGCCTGGTGATTTCTTATTGGCACCGTTTTGGGCACAACTGGTACACTCCAAAATAACTCTTACTCTGACATCTTTCCCCGCGGCCATGAACCCCCTTTGGATTTTGAAGTCACTCAACTCTTCTATTTTTGATACGAACCGAAGAAGAAGACGGGAACGAAAAATAACTAGAAGTTGCTAACTGGAAATGAAATTCATGATATGAAAGATTTCGTTGCAATCAATAGAGTAAAAAAATAATAAGTAATAAAATGAATTCTACCCTTTTCTTCCTGAACAACGAAAGTGAAAGGGGGAGGAACTAGTCACAGAGAATTTATTCTATCTCTAATCTTCTTTATTTCTTCCCACGTCAATAACTAGAATGAGAAAAAAGGGAATGCCAATGCATCCGGGAATAAACGATTGATCTCTATCAATAGACCTGCTAAAGACCCGAACCATAGAGTAGTTAGCACAGGTGCCACGGAGAGATATGTTTTTATATCTCGCATTGAAAATCCTCCTTAGTTTTTTTTTTTTTTATTGTAATACGTATATGATCAGATGCATATGTAGTTAAAGATCACTTTGATTTTGATTTGTACGTGGAATCCATAACTAAAATGGATATATACAATGATCCGATAGATGAGATCTTCCTGTCCCTAAAACGGAAAAAGATGTCCCCTTCTTCCCGAACATTACCTATAAATATTTATTCTTTTATATGTTAGATTTCATATGTACATAATTCTTTTATCTTTTCTATTTTATGAGACCAAAAAGAAGAAATTACAAGAGAAATTGTATAAGAAATTGTATATAGCTGGAGGAAATAACGATGTGGAAAACAAGACAGGGATTCTCTACAATGACACTGTACAACAATTGAAAGAAAGGGATGTAGCGCAGCTTGGTAGCGCGTTTGTTTTGGGTACAAAATGTCACGGGTTCAAATCCTGTCATCCCTACTTATTACTTCTCCTATGGGTAGTAACGAGGAATCAATTGAGATCGATTCAAATTGAACATAATCGAATCTGTAGTTGTAGGTTAATGATACTATATGGATGCAAGATGTACCGGGGGGTACCAAAAGAATCCTTTATAGCCGTATCTTCTGTCATAAGAAAGCGCTCTTAGTTCAGTTCGGTAGAACGTGGGTCTCCAAAACCCAATGTCGTAGGTTCAAATCCTACAGAGCGTGATTCTGTTCTTCTCATGTTAAATCACATAAGAAAAATAACTTAATTTGAACTGCAACCAAAATTGGACCTCCTTGCAGATCAAGGAGGAGGTCAATAAAACAAAAAAGAGATGTTACTCAATCAAAGGTCCAACTGATCACCGCGCCTGTATTGTAAATATGCAGTTACAAATAATCCGGCCAAAGTAATAGGAATTAGACCTAACACGATTCCAAATAGAAAAACTTCAATCATTTCGATTTCTTTGAAAGAGGAGAAAAGGAGAGGTAATATCTATCCCTAAATATTACTCCGAATTACCCATTAATCTCAATGATCAAGAGTTGGCAATTGACGCTGGAGGAAACTATAGAATATCTGGAACCTCACCTTCATTTTCATTTTTATGAATTGAATAAACAATTCATTTCGAATAAGTCGTATCTTGCTCAGACCAATCAATAGAGCTGGGGTTATAGTTGAAGCAGCCAG